ACATGCATTATTTTAATAATGTAAATAAGCACATTTTTCGCCCCCACTAAGCTTCTAGAGGTTGTCCTGTTTCCGGGGGGTTTACAGGAGTGATAGTGATCTCAGGAGTTTAGGGGGGTAGGGGGGTTTAACGCGAAGAAACCAGGGGTGAATCTTAGGAAGTCTCGAGGAACAAATCACTCTTTATGCTCTTGAGATACAGTTATGCAGTTCTTCTTAGAATATCTATCCAACACTCAAAATATATCTCGCAGGGGCGAGATAAATGCTCATACCTTGTCTGTTAATACCGTGTGCGCTCTGTTATGTCAAGTGAAAGGAAAAAAAAAAAGAGAACCCCTTGCTCGCTGGAGTGAACGCCCGGCATGCTGGGTCTCTCGGAGATGTATACTCAACATTAACTTATGTCAGCGTCGATGAAAGAGCGAGGAATAACATCAATCAATGGCCCTGAAATAGGAACCAAATGCCAGGAATAGTGCACTGTGTGAAACCCCCACGAATACTTGTCCCTCACCTTCAATAACCGTTAGCATTAAGAAATCAACTGATGGTCGGTTCTTACTACATCGTATACTGGCTATCTGACGGGTTGTGGGAAAACGTATAACTTAACTAATGAGTAGTTGAGTTCGGTCTTAAATCTCGCCTATCCTTGACTTCGTCAAATGTTATGTAATTCTCTACTTGCTTTATGATTACCTTCGTATTTTGGTGATATATGAATGAGGGATACCGAGATATGTGGATATTATATATATGTCCGTGCATGTTATTGACTTTTTTAAAATAAATTTGTGGGGATAATACATATATGTATATATTTAAGTCATATTTTGGAACTCGTACATAAACCAAGGAATAGTTAAATCTTAGAACTCTGGCTTTGGGAGCCAGGAGCGGGAGTTAAAATCTCCTTTCCTTGATTGCGGCAGACGGGGGAATTCCGCCACCGTTGCGTTGAGCAGTAGGGAGGATTTTAACCTCCGGCGTCCGGCTTACAAGACCGGCGCTCTGGCGCTGAGCTACTAGTGCAAGACCATCCTAAAGCTTTGTTTTCCATCCAACCTGCTAGGGGGAACAGGGTTAAGAAGAGAAAGAAGTATAGGAGGGATGCAATTTGGCCAATGATAATAAAGGGGTGTTCAACTGGCATGCCTCCAATTCATGTGAGAATGGCGACGTCTGCGATAAGAGTCCAAAAGAGAAATTGGGTTATGGGACGAAAGGTTAGGCCCCGTTGCTTTGATGTATGAAGAATGGGGACTACTAAGAGCACGAGAATCGATGCCAAAAGGGCTAGCACTCCCCCCAGTTTGTTGGGGATAGACCGAAGAATGGCGTAAGCAAACAAGAAGTATCATTCTGGCTTGATGTGTGGAGGGGTTACCAGTGGGTTAGCAGGAGTAAAATTGTCTGGGTCTCCAAGCAGGTTTGGTGAGAAGAGTGCTAGGGATGTGAGGGCGACAAGTAGAGCTGCAAACCCTAAGAGGTCTTTGTAAGAAAAGTAAGGATGAAAAGAGATCTTGTCTGCATCTGAGTTTAAGCCAAGGGGGTTGTTTGAGCCGGTTTCATGTAGAAAAAGCAGATGAATGAGTGTGGCTCCTGCAATTACAAATGGAAATAGGAAGTGGAAGGCAAAGAATCGTGTTAGAGTGGCGTTATCTACTGAGAAGCCGCCTCAGATTCATTGAACTAGGGCATTGCCAATATAAGGAACTGCGGAAAGAAGGTTGGTGATGACAGTGGCCCCTCAGAATGACATCTGTCCTCAGGGGAGGACATAGCCTACGAAAGCAGTTACTATTACAAGAAGAAGAAGGACAACCCCGATGCTTCAGGTCTCTTTATAAAGATAGGAACCGTAGTACAAGCCTCGTCCAATATGTATGTAGAGACAGATAAAGAAGAAAGAGGCACCATTGGCGTGTAGGTTGCGGATAAGTCAGCCGTAGTTAACATCTCGGCAAATGTGGCCGACCGATGAGAAGGCTGTTCCGATGTCAGAGGTGTAGTGCATGGCGAGGAAGAGCCCGGTTAAGATTTGGATGATTAAACAAAGGCCCAGGAGGGAGCCAAAGTTTCATCAAACTGAAATATTCGAGGGAGCTGGAAGATCAACTAGTGCATTGTTTGCGATTTTTAGTAGGGGGTGGGTTTTTCGTAGGCTGGCCATTAAGGTTCTTGTAGTTGAATAACAACGGTGGTTTTTCAAGCCATTAGCCCTGGTTAGAGTCCTGGCAGGAATTATGACTTATGTTATGTGTTTGTTCTTATTGGGGCTGATTTTAGGTTTAGTAGCAGTGGCTTCTAACCCTTCTCCGTATTTTGCTGCTTTGGGGTTGGTGGTTGTAGCGGGCATGGGGTGTGGGGTTTTAGTAGGGCATGGTGGTTCTTTCTTGTCTTTAGTTCTATTTTTAATTTACTTGGGAGGAATGCTAGTAGTGTTTGCGTACTCATCTGCTCTTGCTGCTGAGCCTTTTCCAGAAAGTTGAGGTAGTCGTCCGGTTTTGATATACATAGCAATGTATGTTGTGGGAGTGGTAGTGGTATCAAGTGCTGTTTGAGGTGGGTGACACGAAGTGTCATGGGTACCAGCTGATGAGCTTGGAGAGTTTTCTGTATTCCGAGGGGATATTGGAGGAGTAGCTATTATGTATTCGTCAGGAGGAGGTATGCTTGTGTTAAGTGCGTGGGTGCTCTTGCTTACGTTGTTCGTAGTGCTGGAGTTAACTCGAGGGCTGAGTCGGGGGACTCTTCGGGCTGTCTAATATGCAGCAATGAGGATGGCTAGGGTGAGGGTAAGGAGGAACAAGGCGAGGTAGGTTTTGATTAAGCCTTGTTGAGTGTTGCTTGTGGTGGTGATTAGGGGGAGGTTAGCACTAGCAATGGCCTTAGGGCCCACTTTCTCAAGTCAGGTTTGGTCTACCATTTGACTAGCAATTGCTTGTCCTAAAACCAAGCTGGCCTTAGGAGTGAGGCGATGAGTGATTGTTGGGAAAAATCCAAGCATGTTAGAGAAGTGGTGTGTGGTTAGGTTTGGTGTAGTTTGATACTGTTTAGTTGTAAGAGACGCTAGCTCTAGTGCTAGGATAAGGCCTGTAACTGTAACAAGAAGGGCGGCTAGTTTAAGCAGGGGATGTATGGTTATGATTGGGGTCTTTAAGGGGGTAATGTTTGAGGTAATTAAAAGTCCAGCAATGATGCTTCCTCAGGCTAACCGTTTAATGGGGTTGATCACGGAGGGGTTGTTTTCATTGATGGGGGAGAGGGGGCTGAATCGGGGGTGGCCTATTGAAACAAAGTAGACCACGCGTAGGCTGTAGATAGCAGTAAAAGAGGTGGCTAGAAGGGTGAGAGTAAGGGCTCAGGCGTTTAGGTGTGATGTGTTTAGGGCTTCAATGATAGCATCTTTTGAGAAGAAGCCGGCTAGGAAGGGGGTGCCGGTAAGAGCAAGGCTGCCGATTGTTAAACAAGATGAGGTAAGGGGGGTGAGGTGGTGTATGCCTCCCATTTTACGAATGTCTTGCTCGTCGTTTAGGCTGTGGATGACAGAGCCTGAGCATAGGAATAGCATCGCCTTAAAGAAAGCGTGGGTACAGATGTGTATGAAGGCGAGTTGGGGTTGGTTGAGTCCAATAGTAACTATCATTAATCCGAGCTGGCTTGATGTAGAGAAGGCAACGATTTTCTTGATATCGTTTTGGGTGAGTGCGCATGTGGCTGTAAAAAGTGTTGTAAGGGCGCCGAGGCATAAGCAGGTTGTTAGAGCAGTCTGGTTTGTTTCTAGCAAGGGGCTTATGCGAACCAACAGGAAAATGCCAGCGACTACCATAGTGCTGGAGTGTAGTAGGGCAGACACCGGCGTAGGACCCTCCATGGCCGAGGGGAGCCATGGGTGAAGGCCAAATTGGGCTGACTTGCCGGTGGCGGCGAGGATTAGGCCCAAAAGGGGGAATGTAAGATCAAAGTCTTTAGAGGTGATGAAGACTTGCTGTATTTCTCAGGAGTTAAGTTTTATGGCTATCCAGGCTATGGCAAAGATTAGACCGACATCTCCTACGCGGTTGTATACGACAGCTTGAAGAGCAGCAGTGTTAGCATCTGCTCGTCCGTATCACCAGCCGATGAGAAGGAAAGATATGATACCCACGCCTTCTCAGCCAAGAAATAGCTGAAATATGTTGTTTGCTGTGACAAGAACAATTATGGCGATGAGAAAGACTAAAAGGTATTTGAAAAACCGGTTTATGTGGGGGTCCGTATGCATGTACCAAGATGCAAATTCGAGGATGGACCAGGTGACGTAAAGAGCAATAGGGGTGAAAATGATAGAGTAATGATCGAATTTAAAGCTAACACTAATGTCAAAACAAGTGGTGTTTATTCAAGTTCAGGAAGTTACGATGGCTTCGGCACCCTCGTTGAAAAACAGGAAGAGGGGGAGGAGGCTAACGAAGAAGGCAAGCTTGACTGCAGTTTTAACATGTGTTGTGGCCCACCCCATGGTCTTGATTTGGGGGGTTAAGGTCGTAAGAATGGGGTAGGATAAGAGGGTAAAAATAATAATTAGACTTGAAGTTATTATTAGGGAAGTGGGGTGCATAGCTACTACTTGGACTTGCACCAAGAGTTTTTGGTTCCTAAGACCAATGGATGAGCTGTTATCCTTTAGGAGCCTTCTCGAGTGAGCCCTGGGGTCCAACCAAGGTCGTGGAGATTAGCAGTCTTCGTTGCTGGCGAGCCTCTCTCGGTGGGTAAGGGGGTTTTAACCCTTGTTTTTAGAATCACAATCTAATGTTTTAGTTAAACTATACCTACATGTTGCTCATCCTCAGATTAGCTCCGGCTTTAGGACAAGCAGGATTAGGGGGAGGAGGTGTAATGCTACAAGCAGGTGCTCTCGTGTATGTGATGGGTCTAGGGCGAGGATGTGGTCTGGAAGTGGGCCTCGTTGGGACATGAGGAACATGTAGAGGGAGTAGCTTGCTGTGATTAGTGTACCAGCCCCTGTTAGGACGATAGTCCATCAAGACCAGTTAAAAAGAGAGGTGATAATTATTAGTTCTCCTATCAGGTTAGGAAGTGGAGGAAGAGCTAGATTAGCGAGGCTAGCAATAAATCATCAGGCCGTTATAAGGGGTAGGACCATTTGCAGTCCTCGGGCTAGTAGTATTGTACGACTATGTGTTCGTTCATAGCTTGTATTGGCGAGGCAAAAGAGGGCGGAGGATGCCAGACCGTGGGCAATCATGAGGATAAGGGCTCCGGAGAACCCTCAAGGAGTTTGAATTAGGATTCCGCCTACAACCAAGCCCATGTGGCTTACGGAGGAGTAAGCAATAAGGGACTTTAGATCTGTCTGGCGAAGGCAGATTGATCCGGTCATAATTACCCCTCACAAGGCGAAAACAATAAAGGGGTAGCTAAGCTCCTTAGTAAGGGGTTCGAGTATTACCACCATTCGTATCATGCCGTAGCCGCCAAGTTTTAGAAGTACGGCGGCCAGGATTATGGAGCCTGCAATGGGCGCTTCAACATGTGCCTTTGGTAGTCAAAGGTGTATTCCATAAAGGGGTATTTTTACGAGAAATGCAAGGAGGCAGCCGGCCCACCATAGCTTGTGGGCATAAGAGGAGAGTTCGACTGGGTTGGAGTATTGGAGTGTTAAAAGAGAGAGGGTGCCAGTGTTGTTTTGAAGGAGGAGAAGTGCAACAAGAAGAGGAAGGGACCCAGCAAGGGTATAAAAAAGAAAATAGACACCCGCATTTAAGCGCTCAGTTTGGTTCCCTCAGCGGGTAATTAAGATAAGGGTGGGAATGAGGGTGGCTTCAAATATGACATAAAATATAATAACTTCTGTAGCTCCGAAAGCCATAATGAGAAAGACTTGAAGGGAGGCTAGTAGGGTGAGGTAGGCTCGTTGTCGGTTAAGAGGCTCTGAGGCTGTGTGGTTTTGGCTAGCTAGGATTATAAGTGGGAGTAGCCAGCAAGTAAGGACGAGCAGGGGTGTGGAAAGAGCGTCTGTGGCTATGCACAAGTTGAGGTTAGATCATCCAGTTTCTGCTATAGTAGAAAATCACGAGAGACTTGTAAGAGCAATGAGGAGGCTGTGTGTAAGCGTAGTGGATCAAAGTCATTTGGGGGGTGTTATTCAAGTAGTGGGGATTAGCATTAGGGTGGGGATTAAAATTTTTAGCATTGGAGAAGATTTAGGCTTTGAAGGCGATCTGTGCCATGGGTGCGAGCAGTGGCCACTAGCAGGGCTAGTCCTGCACTTGCTTCGCAAGCTGAAAATGCTAGCAGGAGTATCGGGGCTGTGGAAAAGTTTGTAGTGCCTAGTTGCAAGGTTCAAAGAGAGAGAGCTACGAATAAAGAGAGCATTATACCTTCTAAGCATAGAAGGGCTGAGAGTAGGTGGGTTCGGTGGAAGGCTAGTCCGGTAAGGCCTAGTAGGAAAGCCGACGAGAAGGTAAAGTGAACGGGGGTCATTAGGCAACTGTGGACTTTAACCACAAGTTTTTGAGCCGAAATCAAAGGTTTTTGTTAAACTAGCTGCTTATTCGGCCCACTCAAGGCCCCCTTGAAGTCATTCGTAAATTAGGCCGAGGGTAAGGAGGGCGAGGACGGCTGTGGCTCATAGGAATGTTGTTAGAGGGGTTGTCAGCTGGTCTCCTCAGGGTAGTGGGAGTAGGAGGGCGATCTCTAGGTCGAACAGCAAGAACAGGATGGCAATCAAGAAGAAGCGGAGGGAGAAAGGTAGACGAGCGGAACCTACTGGGTCAAAGCCGCATTCATAAGGCGAGAGCTTTTCGTGATCGGGTGTTATTTGAGGGAGTCAGAAGGAGACAAGGGCTAGAATGACGGAAAGAAGAGCAGCAATAGTGATGATGGTTGTAACTAGGTTCATTATCTTTCCTTGGGCTCTAACCAAGACCGGGTGATTGGAAGTCACTCATACTGTCATTTAGTACTAGAAAGATTAAGATCCTCATCAGTAGATGGAGATATAGAGGAATAGTCATACAACATCTACGAAATGTCAGTATCAGGCGGCTGCTTCAAATCCAAAGTGGTGTTCGGACGTGAAGTGATGTAGGATTTGTCGGATTAAGCAGACGGCTAGAAAGGTAGAGCCAATAATCACGTGGAGGCCATGAAACCCTGTGGCTACAAAGAATGTTGAACCATAGACCCCGTCTGCAATTGTAAAGGGGGCTTCGTAGTATTCTAAGCCTTGCAGGAACGTAAAGTAAAACCCTAGGAGAATGGTTAGTGCTAGGGATTGCACCGCTTGTTTTCGTTCGCCCTCTATGATGCTGTGATGGGCTCATGTAACTGTAACTCCAGAGGCAAGAAGAACGGCTGTGTTAAGGAGAGGTACTTCAAATGGGTCAAGGGTTGTAATGCCTGTGGGGGGTCAGCAGCCTCCTAGTTCGGGGGTTGGTGCTAGGCTCGCATGATAGAAGGCTCAAAAGAAGCCTAAGAAAAAGAAGACTTCTGATGTGATAAAAAGGATTATGCCGTAACGGAGCCCCTTTTGGACGGGTGGTGTGTGGTGGCCTTGGAAGGTGCCTTCTCGTACGATATCTCGTCATCACTGGAACATAGTAAGGAGAAGAAGAGCTGTTCCCAGGGTCATAAGGGTTGTAGACTGGAAGTGGAATCAGGTTGCTAAGCCTGATGTTATTAGTAGGGCAGCGATTGCTCCCGTTAAAGGTCAAGGGCTGGGGTCGACTATGTGGAATGCGTGTGCTTGATGTGCCATTAGACGTTTTCTTGAAGATAGAGGGTTAAAAGAAGTACAAATACGTAGGCTTGAATCATGGCGACGGCAATTTCAAGCAAGGTTAAGAGTACAAGGATGGTGGTTGTTAGGAGAGCTACAGCGGGTATTGAGGACAGAAGAACAAAGGCGGCGGTTGAGATAAGCTGGATTAGAAGATGTCCGGCGGTGAGGTTTGCGGTAAGCCGTACACCCAGGGCGAGAGGGCGGATAAAAAGACTGATTGTTTCGATAACGATTAGTACGGGGATAAGAGGGCCAGGGGTTCCTTCTGGTAGAAGGTGGCCTAGAGCATGCGTTGGTTGGTTTCGCATTCCAATGATAACGGTAGCTAGTCAGAGTGGTGTTGCAAGGCCTAGGTTTAACGAGAGTTGTGTAGTGGGGGTGAAAGTGTACGGGAGTAGGCCGAGCATGTTTATGGTGATAAGGAAAATCATAAGGGAGGTTAAGAGGGCTGCTCATTTGTGGCCTCCTAGGCTCAGAGGGAGGAGAAGTTGTTGGGTAAAGCGGTTGATGAATCAGCCTTGGAGGGCTAGAAAGCGGCTGTTGAGTCAGCGGGTTGTAGGGGCGGGATATATAATTCAAGGAAGCGTGATAGCGAGGGCAATCAGGGGGACTCCTAGAAGTGTGGGGCTCATAAACTGGTCGAAGAGGCTTACTGTCATGGTCAGGTTCAGGGTTCTGTTTTGGGTTTTTCGGCGCTTTGCAGGGTTGGTTCATTTGGGAAGGTGTGGGCCATTACTTTTGGGGGAATAACGGCGAGGAAAACTAATCATGAGAAGACTAGGATAGCAAATCAAGGTGCGGGGTTGAGTTGAGGCATGTCGCTAAGGGTGGTTGGGGGCCATCAATCTTTAGCTTAAAAGGCTAATGCTGTTCCCTGTTTAGCTTCTTAGCGAGGCGTCCTCAAGTATTCGTGAGGATCAGTTTTCAAAGTGTTCTAAAGGGACGGCTTCAACTACAACGGGCATAAAGCTGTGGTTGGCTCCGCAGATCTCAGAGCATTGTCCGTAGAAGACCCCGGGGCGAGAGGCAATGAAAGCTGTCTGGTTAAGTCGGCCGGGTACTGCGTCTATTTTAATTCCAAGGGCTGGGACTGCTCATGAGTGAAGGACGTCATCAGCGGAGACTAGGACTCGAATGGGGGATTCTACGGGGATCACTATACGGTGGTCTGCTTCTAAGAGTCGGAATTGGCCGGGGGTTAGATCTTGCGTGGGGATTATATAAGCGTCGAAGCCAAGGTCTTCGTAATCTGTGTACTCATAGCTTCAATACCATTGATGGCCAACGGCCTTAATTGTGAGAAGAGGGCTGTTGATTTCGTCTATAAGGTAAAGAATACGGAGAGAGGGAAGGGCGATGAGAATGAGGATGATTGCTGGGAGGACTGTTCAGATAATCTCAATTTCTTGGGAGTCTAAGATATACTTGTTGGTTAGTTTTGTGGATACTATTGCCACAATAATGTAAAGGACTAGGGTGCTAATTAGAAAGACGATTATTAAGGCGTGGTCGTGAAAATGAAGAAGTTCTTCTATAACAGGTGAAGCTGCATCTTGAAATCCTAATTGAGAGGGATGGGCCATGAAGGGGGGGGGGGCTAAGACACGCGGGACTTTAACCCACAATTCTGCCTTGACAAGGCCGTGTAATGTACCGTTTTACTAGCGTCTTATGAAGAAAGTGACAGAGCGGTTATGTGGTTGGCTTGAAACCAGCTTATGGGGGTTCGACTCCCCCCTTTCTCGTTAGTTTGATTGGACAAGTACAAATGCAGGCTCCTCGAATGTGTGGTAAGGAGGAGGGCAGCCGTGCAGTCATTCTACGTTGGTTGTTGTGAGTTCCACAGCTAGTACTTCACGTTTGGCAGCAAAAGCTTCTCAAATGATAAAGAGGAACATGATTACTGCTACAAGGGAGATTAGTGATCCAATTGAGGAGACTGTGTTTCATAGGGTATAGGCATCTGGGTAGTCTGAGTATCGTCGGGGCATTCCCGCTAAGCCTAGGAAGTGTTGGGGAAAGAAAGTGAGGTTTACCCCAAGGAACATTACTCCGAAGTGAATTTTTGTTCAGGTGCTGTGGAGGGTGTACCCTGAAAAAAGAGGGAATCAGTGAACGAAGCCTGCAACAATGGCAAAGACGGCGCCTATAGATAAAACGTAGTGGAAGTGGGCAACTACGTAGTAGGTGTCGTGGAGGACGATGTCTAGGGAGGAGTTAGCAAGTACAATGCCTGTTAGTCCGCCAACTGTAAAGAGGAAGATAAAACCGAGGGCTCATAAGAGTGGGGTTTCTCATTTAATAGAGCCGCCGTGCAGGGTAGCAAGTCAGCTGAACACTTTTACTCCGGTTGGAATGGCAATAATTATTGTGGCGGATGTAAAGTAAGCACGGGTATCTACGTCCATCCCAACTGTGAACATGTGGTGGGCCCACACGATAAACCCCAGAAGCCCGATAGCCATCATGGCTCATACCATGCCCATATACCCAAAAGGTTCTTTTTTACCTGAGTAATAGGCAACAATATGAGACACCATGCCAAACCCAGGTAAAATAAGAATGTAGACTTCGGGGTGACCAAAGAACCAAAAGAGGTGTTGGTAGAGGATTGGGTCTCCTCCTCCGGCAGGATCAAAGAAGGTGGTGTTAAGATTTCGATCTGTTAGAAGTATGGTGATACCGGCAGCAAGTACTGGAAGGGAGAGAAGCAGTAGGACTGCAGTAATTAGAACGGACCACACGAAGAGAGGGGTTTGGTATTGGGAGATAGCTGGGGGTTTCATGTTAATAATGGTTGTGATGAAGTTAATTGCTCCAAGAATAGACGAGATACCTGCCAGGTGGAGGGAGAAAATTGTAAGGTCTACGGATGCCCCTGCATGGGCAAGGTTTCCGGCGAGGGGAGGATATACCGTTCATCCTGTTCCCGCCCCTGCCTCGACCCCGGAAGAGGCAAGTAGGAGCAAGAAAGATGGGGGAAGAAGCCAAAAGCTCATATTATTTATTCGAGGGAAGGCCATGTCAGGGGCGCCGATCATTAAGGGGATGAGTCAGTTCCCGAAGCCTCCGATTATAATTGGTATTACTATAAAGAAGATTATTACGAAGGCATGGGCCGTAACAATTACATTATAAATCTGGTCGTCCCCTAAAAGGGCGCCGGGCTGGCTAAGCTCTGCTCGGATTAGGAGGCTTAAAGCTGTGCCTACTATTCCGGCTCAAGCACCAAATACTAGATATAGGGTGCCAATGTCTTTGTGATTAGTCGAGAAGAATCATCGTGTGATGGCCACAGGTAGGATGGCTGAGTTTTAAGCGGTGGATTGTAACCCCATAGACAGAGGTTTGAGCCCTCTTCTTACCAAGCCCCAAGGTGTCCAACACATAAGATTGCAAATCTTAAGAGGCAGACTAACACCTGCTGGGGCTTTCCCTCGCCTCTACTTGTACGACAGGCGAGGGAAAGGTAGGTGGATGCCCGCTGGTTTGAGCGTTTAGCTGTTAACTAAAAGTTTGCAGGATCGAGGCCTGCCCACCTAGGAAGGCTTTAGCTTAATTAAAGTGCCTGCTTTGCATGCAGGAGATGTGGGGTAGTATCCCGCAAGTCTTAACAGGGACTGGGGGATTCTCACCCTCACTGGGGGCTTTGAAGGCCCCTGGTCTTTATGTTAGCCTAAGTCTCTTAAAGAGTTAAGAGTGCTGTTGCAGCGGGGGTGAGAGGAAGCAACAGGAGGGTTGCCGTTGTGGATATAGTAAGGGGTATTGTGTTTTGCAAGGACGGGAGACGTCATGGGGTTGTACCTGCTACATTGTTGGGGGATACGGTGAGGGCCATGGCGTAGGATAAGCGCAGGTAGAAGTAGAGGCTGAGGAGGGCAGTGAGGGCGGCAAAGGTGGCAGTTGCAGCTAGGTCCTGCTTGGTTAGTTCTTGTAAGATTAGTCATTTCGGCATAAATCCGGTGAGCGGAGGCAGTCCGCCTAGGGACAATAGAACAAGAGGGGTTAAAGATGTTAGGGCTGGGGCTTTAGCTCAGGAGGTAGCGAGGGTGTTGATGGTTGTGGAGTTGTTAAGCTTAAACACAAGGAATGTTGATGTTGTTATAACCAGGTACATGACGAGCGCGAGGAGGGTTAGAGAGGGGGAGTATTGTACAACTAACAGCATCCACCCGAGGTGTGCAATGGAGGAGTAAGCAAGAATCTTGCGTAACTGAGTCTGATTTAGTCCTCCTCAGCCGCCAACAAGAGTTGATGTGAGGCTTAGTGTGATAAGGAGGGTTGAGTTGGCAGGTTGTACTTGTATAAGTAGGGCAAAAGGGGCCAGTTTTTGTCAAGTGGATAAAACAAGTCCGGTGGTGAGGTCTAGGCCTTGGATGACTTCAGGTAGTCAGGAGTGTAGGGGGGCTAGTCCTATCTTTAGTGCTAAAGCAAGGGTGATCATGGTGACGGGCAGGGGGTGAGACATCTGTTGAATGTCCCATTGTCCTGTTAGTCAAGCGTTGGTGGTACTTGCAAAGAGCAATATTGCTGCCCCGGTTGCTTGTGTGAGAAAATACTTAGTCGTAGCTTCAACGGCTCGGGGGTGGTGATGTTGTGCCATGAGTGGGATAATGGCTAGTGTGCTCATTTCTAGGCCCATTCATGCGAGGAGTCAGTGGGAGCTGGCGAAAGTAATGGTAGTTCCTAGGCCAAGCCCAAATAAGAGGGTGGATAAGATGTAGGGGTTCATTAGTAAAAGAAGGATTTTAACCAACATATTTGGGGTATGGGCCCAAGAGCTTAATTAGCTGACCTTACTAGGAAGTGGTGTAGTGGAAGCACGAAGAGTTTTGATCTCTTCAGGTAGGGTTCGAACCCCTTCTTTCTAAGGAGCTGGGGGGACTCTAACCCCCATGAGTCACTCTATCAAAGTGGCCCTTTCTTCAGGCACGGCTCCTGAGTTATAATTGTGGGGGTAGTCCGGCGAAAGCAATCGGGAGGGCAAGGTGTCAGATAACCAGGGCGAGGGTGAGGGGCAGGAAGTTCTTTCAGATAAGATGCATAAGTTGGTCGTATCGAAATCGGGGGTAGGAGGCCCGGACCCACAAAAACAGTACGGATAGAAAGGCCGCTTTGGTTATTAGGTTGAGGGTTGTGAGTTCTGGAGTCGAAGGAATGTGAGAGGCCCCCAGGAAAAGGGTGGCGGAAAGTGTATTTATTAATAAGATGTTGGCATATTCGGCCAGGAAGAAGAGAGCAAAAGGTCCTCCTGCATATTCCACGTTAAAGCCCGAGACTAGTTCTGATTCTCCTTCTGTGAGGTCGAAGGGAGCGCGATTTGTTTCAGCAAGGGTGGAGATATATCACATGGCAGCAAGGGGTCAAGCAGGTAGAATTAGTCATACACTCTCTTGAGCTACGTTGAAGGTTTGTAAGGTGAAGCCTCCAGTGAAGATAATAATATTAAGCAGAATCAGTCCAAGGCTGACTTCGTACGAGATGGTTTGGGCTACTGCTCGTAGGGCGCCAATTAAAGCGTATTTTGAGTTGGATGCTCAGCCAGAGCCTAAAATTGAATAAACTGCAAGGCTGGAGAGGGCAAGAATGAATAGGATGCCTAAGTTAAGGTCAAGCACGGGGTAGGGGAGGGGCAGGGGGGCCCAAAGGGTGAGAGCGAGGGTGAGTGCTAGAATTGGGGCAAGAAGAAATAGTACGGGAGAGGCGGTGGAAGGGCGAACGGGCTCTTTGATGAAGAGCTTGAGACCATCGGCGATAGGTTGTAGGAGCCCGTAGGGTCCCACAACGTTAGGGCCTTTTCGTAGTTGTATGTAGCCAAGTACTTTTCGTTCAAGGAGGGTGAGAAAGGCAACGGCTAGAAGAACAGGGACGATGAAAGTGAGGGGGTTAACAATATGTGTAATGAGGGAATGCATCATAGTTGAGGAGAGGATTTGAACCTCTGTCGAAAGGGCTTAGGTCTTTTGCAATTACCGGGCTCTGCCACTTCAACATGCCTTTCTCTTAGGCATAGGGGCATGCCCTATTGCCTATTTTATTTGTCTTCACTAGGTGAGGGGGAGGCGTGCCTCTAGCATGGGCCTCTTCTTTTCGGTCCTTTCGTACTAGAAAAGAGCATAGCATAGATAGAAACTGACCTGGATTACTCCGGTCTGAACTCAGATCACGTAGGACTTTAATCGTTGAACAAACGAACCCTTAATAGCGGCTGCACCATTAGGATGTCCTGATCCAACATCGAGGTCGTAAACCCCCTTGTCGATATGGGCTCTAAAAGAGGATTGCGCTGTTATCCCTAGGGTAACTCGGTCCGTTGATCGGCACTGCCGGATCTTGTTGGTCAGAAGTTCTGTTTTCTAGAGCTGTAGCTCTTGGCTGTAGGAAAAGTAATCCCATTCCACGTGGGGGTTTTTTAATTCCCCGCGGTCGCCCCAACCGAAGACATTAGGGCAGGGCCCACTTGGTTTAGCCCTTTGTTCGGGGTGCTTAACGTGGGCTGCTTTCGTGTCTAAAGCTCCATAGGGTCTTCTCGTCTTATGGTTGTATCCCCGCTTCTGCACGGGGAGATCAAGTTCATTGACCGGAGAGAGGAGACAGCTAAGCCCTCGTTATGCCATTCATACGGGTCTTCATTTAAAAGACAAGTGATTGCGCTACCTTCGCACGGTCAAAATACCGCGGCCGTTAAACAAATAGTCACAGGGCAGGCGGGACCTCTTATTTCTAGTGTCACAAGAGGCGATGTTTTTGGTAAACAGGCGAGGCTTGTGTTTGCCGAGTTCCTTTTCTCTCTTTAAGTCTTTCCCTGGGGGCACACCTGTGTGGGGTTAACGGTTTATCGTTGGAGGCTCTTCTGGTTGTTTGGTTTGCTGTCCAATGCCCTCTTTGTTTGGGGTCGTTAATGGTCGGTGGGGTGTCCGTTCCGATGTACACGTGTGCGGGGAGAGAGTCTTGACTCTCTTATTACTCATATTAGCATAGTCACTCCCATGGGGGCATGGGACGGTCCAGTATGTTTAGGGGGGTAAGATAGGGGGATCAGAATAAGAAGGGGAGGTTGTATGTTCGAGCTTTAACGCTTTCTAAAGGGATGGCTGCTTTTAGGCCCACCGGAACACCTGGCTTTAAGTTATTATGATCTTTACCCTCCTAACAAAGTTGTGTCTTGATTCAAAGGGGCTGTACCCCCTTTGACTAACTCCCTTGGTTTCTTTTGGTATCAATAGGGGTAAAACTAGTGTGAAAAAAGAAGCTAAGGGGCTGAACTTCTATTCATTTCTTGGACAACCAGCTATAACTAGGTTCGGTAGGTTTGTCACCTCTACTCAAAGTTCTCCCCACCCTTTTGCCACAGAGACGGGTATGCCCTATTAATAGGCTGTCTTGAAGTAGCTCACGTAGTTTCGGGACGTCAAACTAAAGTTCGCTTTGCTTGAGCTACACTCGCTAAATCATGATGCAAAAGGTACGAGGTTCAATCTCTGCTTTTTTAGGCTTCACTGGGTTGTTTCACTTCTCTTTCAGCATTCCCTTGCGGTACTTTCTCTATTGCGCCTCTTGTCCTTTTCTATCGCCTATACTAAGGGGGAAAAATGGTTTGTTTAATTTAAATACTAGGGTATTTAGGGGTTATTAACAGGGGTTTGTTGAAATTTACTAGTTGGGCTAGCTGTTGGGCGTCAGGGCGACCCGGCTTGCACGGGTGACTTCTCAGTGTAAGGGAGATGCTTTTCTATTTTAGCCACGCTCTGATTTTACCAAGTGCACCTTCCGGTACACTTACCATGTTACGACTTGCCTCCCCTTCTTGATTGTTAGGTTTTAGTTAAGTGGTTGTGGCTTTTGGGGAGAGTGACGGGCGGTGTGTGCGCGCTTCAGGGCCAATTTCAGCGGGATGCTCTACTTCCAGCTTACTGCTAAATCCTCCTTCAGATGTGTGTTTCAGTGCATCATTCGTGTTCGCTGTGGTAGCGAATGTAGCCCATTTCTTGCCCCTCCATACGCTACACCTCGACCTGACGTTTTAGGCTGTACCAGTCTTGCTTACTATTAACCCCTCACAGGGTAAGCTGACGACGGCGGTATATAGGCGGGTAAAACAAGGAGGGGTGAGGTTGAACGGGGGTTATCGGTTCTAGAACAGGCTCCTCTAGGTGGATCTAAAGCACCGCCAAGTCCTTTGGGTTTTAAGCTATTGCTCGTAGTACCCGGGCGGATAGTGGGTGTGTAGTACTATCAATGTTTAGGGCTAGGCATAGTGGGGTATCTAATCCCAGTTTGTTCCTTAGCTTTCGTGGGTTCAGATCAGATAAAGCGACTTTCGTGGTTGAACTTCCTGTCTTCGGTTACGTATAACAGTCTTGAAGATGTTTAGCTTTAGTGCGATTTTTAACCTAACCACGCTTTACGCCGGTGTTTGTCAACTTGGGCCTCTCGTATAACCGCGGTGGCTGGCACGAGTTTTACCGGCCCTCTTAGCTTTAACTAAGTCAAGTTTTCACTTATAGCTTAATGTCTATCACTGCTGAGTTCCCTTGAGGGTGTGGCTAAGCAAGGTGTCGTGGGCTTAATAGGATGTGCCTGATACCAGCTCCTTGTTTCCGGGCGGGGAACTGTAGGGCATTCTCACAGGGGTGCGGATACTTGCATGTGTAAGTTTGGCTAAAGTTGATAATAAAGTCAGGACCAAGCCTTTGTGCTTGCGGGACTTTCATAGGGTCCATCTTAACATCTTCAGTGTTATGCTTTAATTAAGCTACGTTAGC